AGTCAATTGATACCTGTGATAATTTCGAAATGAAAGAAAAGAAGTGTTTTGTAAAACATTTCTTTTTTCATTCAAGTAGTGGATCTCATCAAAGGAAAATGACCCAATTAGTAAATGATTGCTTTTGCCAAAAATACCTATGTTTTTTCGAAATGTAATGACTAAAAGAGCTACTGATAATAACGATCCACATAAAAGAGCTGCATAGCTCAATAACATCATACTTACGTGCATCATTAACCACTGGGATTGTAGAGCAGGCACTAATATTGCGGATTGATGCATTTCAGTTGAAAGACCCGAAGTGGCAAAGCCTTGGGTAAAAATAGCGCTTGGCGCGGTTATTGCGCTTAAATCATTTTTATGGTTCCCTATTTTAGGAACCATATGAATAATGGAGAAACTCCATGAAAGGAACATTAATGATTCATATAAATCACTTAACGGGAAATGTCTCGAATAAATCCAACGAGTAACTAATAATCCTGTTATACAGAAAAAAGTGGCTATCATGCCTTTTTCTGACGGATCACATAGTCCTACGATTTCATGGACTAATAAAGTCACCAAATAAATCGTAATGACAATTGAAATGATCGAAAAAGAGATGTGAGTGAATATATGTTCTAAAGTCGCAAATATCATAAAAAAAAATCATTAAAAAAAAGAGGGGTCCCTCAATTACGGAATGGAAATTCCGAATTAAATTCATTATAGGATCTAATGTGTCCTTTTTAGAGGATGCCGCCACTCGGACTCGAACCGAGATGCTCTAGCACTGCTTCCTAAGAGCAGCGTGTCTACCGATTTCACCATGGCGGCTTGATCGAAATAATAATAGCCCATATGATGTTCAATCGTCGAGATTGAAAGATTCAATGTAATATATTTTAGGAAACGTTAGAATCGATGAATAAAGACTCGTTCAAATGAATATTTGAACTTCAATAATCCTTAGTATCCCGGTATGGTGTCATTTTTAACAACAGGCTTTCACGTAGTATAAGTTCTTCTGGAACAGTTGGAACTAGATGGTTATGTCCTCAGTTGAGGTCTAGAACTAAGAATTGTCCCTTTTTTATATCATTTTTTGATGATTCATTTCTCATTTATCTGATTTCATGGATCGGAAATGAAAAAAGATTCATTTTTCAAAAGAAAATAAATAGGATTTTTTATGTATCACAATTGGATAACTACATCCAAGGGATTTCTATAAATATTTAGATAGTTTGGAATCAAAACTGTATTAATGGTTGGGATCCTCATTGTATACATAATTCGTGTGAGGATTTACCGAACCAATTAGGTATTGGGCTGCACATAAAACAAAAGAGTTTCAATCTCTATTGGAACTATGTACTTTACTTATAAATAAAGTAGATTCTATCTAAAATAGATTGATCGATCCTACGGTCCAAACATAGGATCTATTTTGGATTAAGGAAGATTGACTTATTCTTCGTACATAAATATCGACCTAAAGGAGATCCGGGGAGTTTTTATTGATTGGGTCGAAACAAGAGGGAATCTATGTAGTGATTCGGAGAGTTACAAAGCAAAGTCTTAAAATATATATTTTAATCAATTAGTTTCAAGGATCCATTCATTTTTACTACTGTCGTTCATACTTGTTTCAGATCTTCCAAAAATCTTAATGATGTATAACTATTGGAGATACATAATCGAATAAACTTCTTCCTAAAAAAAAATATTTTTTTTTTTGGGGGGGGGGGAAATAACAACCCCCATCTCGCGAATTATCAAAATCTACTATAATGAAAAGTGAAACCTTGTATTTTGTGTTTAACTATTTCTTTTTTGTTGTTGTTTGAAAAACAACAACAAAAAAGAAATAGTACCGTTCTTAGAACCCAATAGACAGAATAATTCTTATTCTACATACCACAACAGCCGGTTCAGTTCTATCTCATATAGATGAGTTCAAAACATTAGTTAATGTGAATTATTCATCTTATAAATCATCCAATTCATCGAGTCATGTCGATTCAGATTATTCCAAGGCTTTATTACTTGTTTGTCGCACAAAAAAACTTTTTGAATGCCCGGTAGAAATAGATTTAGCTAAAGATAAAGCTTTTACCGCCGCCCAATATCCCTTTTTCTTCCAAATATTTCTACGAATACGCTTTTTTGAGATAGAAGTACGTTTCTTTGGAACCGCCATTTTAAAATAAAGAAGTTACTTTTATAGTTGGATGTGAAAGACATGTATTGTTCAAAATGGATCGTTCTTGCTATTCATTATCTATATTTATTCCATAGCGGATACTTCCTTCATAACATACAAAAATATAGATACGTGCGCATCACATAGAGTACACTAGGGATAAAAAAAAGAAATAGAAAAAAGAAAAACGATGTGATTTTCAAAGGAATTTTTTTTTGTTCCACATCTCTATTACATACAATGCCCGAAGAAAGAAGAATTCGTACTAATTTGTACCTTCATATCTTCATTCCGATCTATGTCTATGAGGTCCGCTACCATAGAAATCGAACCGGTTGTTGTTGATAAGAATCAAAAAGGGTTCCAATTCATATCTCAATCTCAGTCTATTTATATCTCGTCGTTTTACATTGAATAAATCGAAAAGCTTAAGAATCCTTACCTAATTTAAGAAAATAATAATGTAAAATTTTTCTATTAATTGATCAAGCTCGAGGATAGAGTACTCATAATTTAAATGAAAATGAGATTGGTAGTTAATCTGTTAAACGATACATTACTTGATAAAGGTAATTTTAGTAATCTCTTATTTCAGTTCTATGCGAAGTGACGAGTATCATAGGATTTCCTATAAACATAAGTTTGTTTTATTGGAATAGAAGCCAATCAATCAGTTCTACAATGAATTAATTAATGACTCCGAATAAACTAACTAAAATAACTAGTATTTTATTGGGTCGAGTTATTGGCGGATTCTATGATCCATATCCCAATAGAGTACTTTTACTTTTTTTGGTGTCATTCCTTTTCCTTACTATTTACTATATGGATATCAATCGCCGTAATAGTGGAATGATTGAAAATCTCATATTCTTTCTTTATCTTAATAAATATCTTAGTTAATAACTAAATGGTCAGTTTTAACCAGTGACTTGGTCATTTGAACAATTGTAACTTCTTGATTTAAATTTCTTTTTATTCAATACGATATTTGGGAAAGAATCTGAATAATTCAGAATTAAAAATCCTATTTGAGTTCCTTGATTTTTATTTATTTATTTGACTTCCGAAAGAGAGAAGAGCTGGTGAATCGGAAACAATTAATAAGAATAAAAAAAGTTTTATTTTCTTATGGAACATACATATCAATATGCATGGATCATACCTTTCGTTCCACTTCCAGTTACTATGTCAATAGGATGGGGACTTCTGCTTGTTCCGACTGCAACAAAAAATCTTCGTCGTATGTGGGCTTTTCCTAGTGTTTCATTGCTAAGTATAGTTATGGTTTTTTCGGCCGATCTGTCTATTCAGCAAATCAATGGCAGTTCTATCTATCAATTTCTATGTTCTTGGACCATCAATAATGATTTTTCTTTAGAGTTCGGCCACTTGATCGACCCACTTACTTCTATTATGTCAATACTAATCACTACTGTTGGAATCATGGTTCTTATTTATAGTGACAATTATATGTCTCATGATCAAGGATATTTGAGATTTTTTGCTTATATGAGTTTTTCCAATACTTCTATGTTGGGATTAGTTACTAGTTCCAATTTGATACAAATTCATATTTTTTGGGAACTGGTGGGAATGTGTTCGTATCTATTAATAGGTTTTTGGTTCACACGACCAATTGCAGCCAATGCTTGTCAAAAAGCGTTTGTAACTAATCGTGTAGGGGATTTTGGTTTATTATTAGGAATCTTAGGTTTTTATTGGATAACAGGTAGTTTGGAATTTCGGGATTTGTTCGAAATCTTCAATAACTTGATCCATAATAATGGGGTCAATTCTTTATTTGCTACTCTGTGTGCCTCCCTATTATTCCTTGGTGCAGTTGCTAAATCCGCACAATTTCCCCTTCATGTATGGTTACCTGATGCCATGGAGGGGCCCACTCCTATTTCGGCTCTTATACATGCTGCTACTATGGTAGCAGCGGGAATTTTTCTTGTCGCTCGGCTTCTTCCCCTTTTCACAGTCATACCTTACATAATGAATCTCATTTCTTTGCTAGGTATAATAACGGTACTATTAGGAGCTACTTTAGCTCTTGCTCAAAAAGACATTAAGAGAAGTTTAGCCTATTCTACAATGTCTCAATTGGGTTATATTATGTTAGCTCCAGGGATAGGTTCTTATCGAGCTGCTTTATTCCATTTAATCACTCATGCCTATTCGAAAGCATTATTGTTTTTAGGATCCGGATCCATTATTCATTCAATGGAACCCATTGTTGGATATTCTCCAGATAAAAGTCAGAACATGGTTCTTATGGGTGGTTTAACCAAATATGTGCCAATTACAAAAACTACTTTTTTATTAGGTACACTTTCTCTTTGTGGTATTCCACCTCTTGCTTGCTTTTGGTCCAAAGATGAAATTCTTAATGATAGTTGGTTGTATTCACCGATTTTCGCGATAATAGCCTGTTCCACAGCAGGATTAACTGCATTTTATATGTTTCGGATGTATTTACTTACTTTTGAGGGGCATTTACACGTTCGGTTTCAAAATTACAGTGGCACTAAAAATAGCTCGTTCTCTTCAATATCTATATGGGGAAAAGAAGGGACGAAACCAGTTAACAAAAATGTACTTTTCTCAGTAATGAATAATAATAAAAAGGTTTCCCTTTTTTCGAAGAAGATATATCAAATTGATGGGAATATACGAAATCTGATGCGATCCTTTAGTACTCATTTTGACAATAAAGACACTTCCATGTATCCCTGTGAATCGGACAATACTATGCTATTTCCTCTACTTGTATTGGTCCTATTTACTTTGTTTGTTGGGTCCA